ATTAATAGACTAGAAAAGGGACAAAGAATAACTGAAAGAGGGGAAATGAATTCGTTATTCGCCAAAGTTTCATTTATTCAATGACCAGAACTAAACGGGGATCTATAGCTCGGAGACGTAGAACAAAAGTGCGTTCCTTTGTATCAAGCTTTCAAAGGGCTCATTCAAGACTTACTCGAACAATGAGTCAACAGAAAATAAGAGCTTTGGATTCAGCACATCGGGATAGGGATAGGCAAAAGAGAAACTTTCGTCGTTTGTGGATTACTCGAATAAACGCAGTAATGCGCGAAAGGGGGGTATCCTATAGTTATAGTAGATTAATACATGATCTGTACAAGAGACAGTTGCTTCTTAATCGTAAAATACTTGCACAAATAGCTATATCAAATAGGAATTCCATTTCTATTATTTCCAACGAGATCGTAAAAGAAGTAGATTGGAAAGAATCCGCAGGAATAATTTAAATGGAGTTCCCCGGAGAATGAACTCCGGGAGGGTAGAGTCAAAATGGATAATTGATAGAATATGATAAAATATGAGAAAGTAGTCAAAATGAATGAACACATTCAATAAAAAAAAGATTTACTCTTTGCCGATTCTTTTTTTTTTTTCTTAAGACACGATAATCAAATCTAGATTTTGGGATTTTTAGAGCAAAACCTCAATCTTCGGTTGAGTTCGGATTGGAATTTTGATTCAAGTAAAGAAAGAGTAAACCTATTTCTTTCTCGCTCTAAGACTCCTAGGTCTAGCGGTCGACTCGCCCATTTTCATTTCATGACATTCCGTATTTTTTATTTTAAACAGTTTATCATTAAGCTGTTTCTATTTCTTATTTTTTTTGATTATGCTGTATCTTTATCTTTTTAAATTGGCCGGAAAGGCCTTTATCTCGGCTGGAAAGGCCTTTCTCGCTGTTACTAACGCGATTCCGTTTTGTTCTTGAATCGATTTTTCAAATACTTCTCTTTATTGATAATTTTTTTATCTTTCGGATAAAATTTATTCTTAAGGCGTTTATTTCGCTTATTAAATTTTTTGTTAATTTGTTTCGCTTTCTTCTTAAACAGTTTCCCATTATTAAGAAAGGGTAACGAAGATAAAATACGAGCTTGTTTTATAGCAAGAGTAATTAATCGTTGTTGTTTCAAGGTCAATCTTTTCACCCGTCGAGCTAATATTTTTCCTTGGTCACTAATAAATCGACTAATTAAACTCATGTTTCTATACTCAATTTGATCCCCCGGTTGGATTGGGGGTAAACGCCTACGAAAAGGTCGCTTGGATTTCAGAAAGGGCCGCTTGTATTTCCGAAAGGGTCGCTTGGATTTCAGAAAGGGTCGCTTGGATTTCAGAAAGGGTCGCTTGGATTTATCCATGGTTTGTTTAGTTTATTCCTTATCCCCAAAATCCTATTTCAGTCGAATCTAAAATAAAATGAATTTTAGAATAAAGAAATAGGATTTGGTTTATTTATTTATATTTATATATGTTATATATATAATATAATGTCATTTTCCCTTTCCTTGAAGGGGTGACACGCAAGTGCTTGGTTCGATCTATTTCTTTATCTCCCTATGAATCGTATGTTTGTAACAATAGGGACAGAATTTTCTCAATTCCAATCGATTGGGCGTATTGTGCTGGTTCTTTTGAGTCATATATCTGGAAATGCCCGTTGATACCTTATTAACATTAACACCATTTCGGACACAACTGGTACATTCCAAAATAACCGTTATTCGGGCATCTTTACTCTTAGCCATGAACCTCCCTTGGATTTTTGATTGACTCAACGCTTCTATTTTCGATCCGAAACGAAGAAGAAGAAAGGAAAAAATAGAAGTGACTAACTTGAAATTCAATTATGAAAAATTTCGCTGCAATCAATAATCAATATAGTAAATAATATACAACTATTGAAAAACTATATTTCAAATCACAGTACAATATTTCATTTAAGTATCTAGTATTTCACTAGTACAAGATTTCATTTAAGTATTTCATTTAAGTATCTAGTATTTCACTAGTACAAGATTTCATTTAAGTATCTTCTATAATACTCTTGCCCTAGACCCACTTTATTTTTTATTCTACCTCCATTCCTCTATTATTAATTAATTTAATTCGAACTTGAATCCGAGTCTCGCAGTTGGCGAATCCACTTTTATTCTTTCTCTTTTTTCCCTTATTCTAAACAAATAAAAAAGGAAAAAAGAGAAAAGAGGGATTAATCACAGATATTTAATTCTAGCTCGAATCTTCGTTGTTCCTTCCCATGTCAATAACTAGAATGAAAAAAAGGGGAATGTCAACGCATCCGGGAAAAAACGATTAATCTCTATCAATAGACCTGCTAAAGACCCGAACCATAAAGTACTTAGTACCGGTGCCGTGGAGAGATATGTTTTTAGATCTCGCATTGAACAACCTCCTTCTTTTATAGGAATACATATTTGATTGGAATACATAATAGTAATACATATATGATCAGATGCATATGAAGTTAAGGACCACTTATAGTTGTACACGGAATTCCTAATTCAAATCGAAAGGTACAATGGTCCGGTGAATAAGATTTTCTTTTTCTTAAAACCGAAAAAAATGCGTCCCCGAGCATTCCCGAAAAGACTCCTTTATTTTTACGACGAATTCCGTTCCATATTTCATATGTATATAAGTCTTTTACTATATAATTATTATATAATCAATATTATCTTTTTTTATATATTACTTTTATATATTCCATTTTTAATTAAATGAGACCAAAAAGACGAAATGGCCCGAGAAATTGTATATAGCAATTGGGGAAATAACGATGTGGAAAACAAGACAGGAATTCTCTACAATGACATTGTAGACCAATTGAAGGGATGTGGCGCAGCTTGGTAGCGCGTTTGTTTTGGGTACAAAATGTCACAGGTTCAAATCCTGTCATCCCTACCTATTACTGCTCCTTTGAGCAGTAAAGAGGGATTAATTGAGATCGATTCAAATTGGGCATCTCTAATCTTTTCTTTCATGTTTATCATACTATATAGTATATGCATACTAGATCTATTGGGGTTACAAAAAGAATCCTTTCGATACAGTCTTATCTTTTCTGATAAGAAAGCGCTCTTAGTTCAGTTCGGTAGAACGCGGGTCTCCAAAACCCGATGTCGTAGGTTCAAATCCTACAGAGCGTGATTCCCTTTTTCTTAGATCGAATTAGACTGAAACAGCTTCACTAACTTGAGCAGCAATCTGAATTTGACCTCCTGTGTATTAAAAAAGGAGGAGGTCAATCAAAAAAAGAGATGTTAATTAATCAAAGGTCCAACTGATCGCCACGCCTGTATTGTAAATATGCAGTTACGAATAATCCAGCCAAAGTAATAGGAATTAGACCTAACACGATTCCAAATAGAAAAACTTCAATCATTAATTTGTTTGAAAAGAGAAAAAAGAGGTAATATCTATACCTAAATATTAATCCGAATTATCATTGAATCTCAATGACCAAGAATTGTCAATTGACATAGTACATAATTATAGAATACAGGGAATTCTCACAGAAAGATTTCTTTTTATGAATTGTGCATTTCAAATATGATATGAATTTTAAATAAGTCGTATCTTGCTCAGACCAATAAATAGAACTGAAGCTATAGTTAAAGCCGCTAGTAGAAAACCGAAATAACTAGTTATAGTAGGCATGAAGAAGCTAAATGAAATATATTCTTTTTTATACATATCTTTATCAAAAAGCACTTACCTAAGTTTCCATTTTTGCAAAATAAGAGATAAGCAAAAATACCAATACAAAGAATAAGTTCAATTGAAAGTTTTTGATGCCTCTATCATTATAGACAGCACTAACAAAGATAAAGTGGCAGGTGTATAAAAAGAAATTGATTCATCATCTGCGCCATCTACCCCTCCCGCGATTCCAATCAACGAATTCATTGAGCAACTCTTGGGTAAACTATAAACTAAACTTAGAAACTAATAAAAAGAGCTGGGTTGTGCAACTTCATTCAAAAATGAAACACTTTTTGAATCATTATGAAATAAAATTAGAAAATCATTTCGATTTTGATCAGTTCTTTGATTTTTGAATTGTATGGCATCTTTTTTTTTTATTTTAGAATGAATAGTAACCTTATAAAAATCACATTTTGACTTGAATTTGAACTCATTAGATTCCGTAATAGGTTCATTCACATAATATCTTGAATGAGTGAGAAGAAAAAAGTTATTACACGATCACTCGAAAAAATAAAATTTGGATTTTGGTCCAACTAGATTCTAAGACTAGTCATTTCTATTATCTTTTCCTTGATAGGTTATACATTTTTTCTTTCCATATTAGAAAGCCTTAGCCTTGTAGTTAGGTCAAGAAAGAACCTTTGGATCTCAATCTAATACAACAATGCATGCATCAAAATTCATTATTTTATTCTTTGTTCTCTTTCTTTCATCGAATACGATTTAGTACTTTTACTTGTTACTGGACGACTAACCGATTCTTTAAAATGAAAAAAGGTTCCAACAAAAAATCACTTCTACAACTACAAAAGGAGGACTTCTAGATCTCGCATCTACTTAAATTGTAATTGTGGGAATATGAGAATCTCCTTCATGAATTTTTAGAAACCAACCTGTCAGATTCACATTTTAACCCGATCTTCAGTTTCTAGCCCGAAACTTAGAATGGAAAGAAATATACTAGTTTGAAGAATTTTATAGTGAATGGGGCATCCTTTTCCATTGACAAGCAACAAATAAAGCAAGAAATCTATTTTTTAGCACCTCCTTTCGATACTGATCGAAAGTGTGTTGCTGTGTCAGAAGAAGGTGTGTTGCTGTGTCAGAAGAAGGGTAGCTATACTGATTTGGTATACTCTAAAGACGCCCTCGGTACAATATTGACGATCTCACAAAGATTCAATTTCAGTGAATTTCCATTTACTGATCTTATCTTTTACGGAATCGATCCCCCTTTGACTGTACAA